GGCCCAACCAGCAACCAAAGCCGTATGCATTATATGAACAGAAAGCAATCGGCCGGGATCATTCAATACAACAGTATGAACACGATACCAAGGCAAACCCATAGAAATTCCCCTTTATCAAAGATAGATAGACACTACGTAACTTTATTGCACTGGAAAAGACTCTATTGTGACTATCCTATCGATCCTCGCTGTTCGGTGAATTATTTCAGAACAGGGATTAATAGTTATTCTTTTTCTAGTCTGTTGTTAATCTGTTATTACTAAAATATTTTAATTATTTAATTAATGGAACAATTATGTTCATAGGAACAAAGAGAAGCAGATTTATTCTATACTCGATAAGTATCAATACGCAATGGGGTTGAATAACATTTTCGAGTAGCGAATACGTACATACTTACTCATCGCTCTATTCCTACTAATTTAACTTTATTCCTTCTTTTTTCTTTCTAACTTTTTGTAATCCATTCAAAAAATAAATCCGACAAAAGACAACATTTTCAAATTAGAAACACAATAAAATCATATTCTTACGTTTTCACATCAAAGTTAAATATAGTACTTAGTTTTTTTTCTTTGAGCTAATGCCTATCGGTGTTCCAAAAGTACCTTTCCGAAGCCCTGGAGAGGAAAATGCATCTTGGGTTGACGTATAGTGCGACTTGTCAGATATATTGGGTCATATGGGATTTACCCGTTCTCTCCCCAATCGAGATATCCTCTGTTTCGCCCAATAAGGAGTCATTAAATCATAAAAAATTTGGAGCGCGAAGTACAATTTAATCCATTTTGAGAGGATCCATACTACTATTCTCAATTACAATGATTTATGGTTGGCTTGGTTGAACTAAAAAAAATAAAGTATTCAGGCTCTGTTTAGAAAAACCCAACTCAATTGGTAATATATCTATGATTACTAGTTCCATCCTAAATGACTCCTATGTGGAATATCTGTTAAATGGGTTGATTTAAAACTGACTTGGTAGAACGTATAAACTTAATTGAAAAAATAAGCAGAAAGTCATAAAAAAAGAAAATGGTAATAACAGTATTTGTCCTATATGTGCAAATCCAAATCGGGTCAATCTTTACCCGGAGTAGAGCATAAACCTAAAAAGAGAAAAAAGACCCACTCAGGAACAAGAAAATATCATCGGGGTTGGTCGATGAAACAATACATCAATGAGAAGTTAATTCAAAAAATTTAGTGACTTTTTCTTTATTAGAATTCTAAGAAAAAGAAAGCAGTAAAACTCGTCTTTATTTTTATTAAAGAAGAAAATCTCTTTTTTTTTAAGTAAGAAAAACCCTGTTATAGGAAAAGAGGGAGGTCCGGAATCCATACATTGATTCTTTTTTTTTTGTTTTTGAGATTTTTTTGAACCGTATGCATCAAAAGGTGCGTGTACGGTTCCGAAAGAGTCCAATTGGACTCTAATCAACCGACTTTATCGAGAAAGATTACTTTTTTTGGGCCAAGCAGTTGATAGCGAGATCTCAAATCAACTTATTGGTCTTATGATATATCTCAGTATTGAAGATGATAACAAGGATCTGTATTTGTTTATAAACTCTCCCGGCGGATGGGTAATACCTGGAGTAGCTATTTATGATACTATGCAATTTGTGCGACCAGAAGTCCATACAATATGCATGGGATTAGCCGCGTCAATGGGATCTTTTATCCTGGTCGGGGGGGAAATTACCAAACGTCTAGCATTCCCTCACGCTTGGCGCCAATGAGATTTTTAGTTAAGAGAAAAGGAAAGACTATGCCTTCGCCCTAGGAAATAGTAAGCAACAATAGCATGGCATTTTGCATTCGATATTAGAAATTTTTGGATTCTTTTGAAAAACATTAGATTATGTATCGAGAGAGTAGTATGAGACTAAGGGGTCTTCTCGATTTTCTAATTGGGAGTTCGGTTTAGCGTCACAAACCTTTTTTGTTCACACTAGAGGGCTCTTAACAATATTAATGTTATTAAAAGAATCCAAGGAGTGCGCAAAAAACAATATTTTTTCTTTGGTTGGAACAAAAAGAAACTTTGGGATTGCCGAATCATATCCAAAATAAATCACATTAAGATAATTAAGATAGAGGGCAACGGAGCCATCATAGTATTTTATACATATTCCTAAAGGAAGGGCGGCAATTTGATCATTTAATCACCTGGGTATGATATATTCTATCTTTCTCTTTCTTTTTTCAAGAAAGAGGCCAAGTTAGGTCAATTTTATTTTAGTGTAGAGCCGTATGCATATGCAAGAAGGGTGCCTGTACGGTTGTTCAATTCGATCTTTTTCCTATTATCCTATTATTCTTTATCTTTCTATTTCTTTTCTATTCGCTTCATCATGTAAGATAGAGAAACTTTTTATTCTATTTTTTTATTCTATTATCTATTATCAGGGTAATGATCCATCAACCTGCTAGTTCGTTTTATGAGGCACAAGCGGGAGAGTTTATCCTGGAAGCGGAAGAACTGTTGAAACTGCGTGAAACCCTCACAAGGGTTTATGGACAAAGAACGGGCAAAGCCCTATGGGTTGTATCCGAAGACATAGAAAGAGATGTTTTTATGTCAGCAACAGAAGCACAAGCTTATGGAATTGTTGATCTTGTAGCGGTTGAATGAAAATAACATGTAACTCACGCAAATTCTCGATTGGAGATTTTTTAACTGCGTTTACTATTTATTAAATTACTTTTTATTTAATAGAAATAGACGTAATTCATAATCATCCGGTTAGGATCAATCTAAACCAGCCCATTATGTATCCAATTCAATATGCCAACCATTAAACAACTTATTAGAAATACAAGACAGCCAATCAGAAATGTCACGAAATCCCCCGCTCTTAGGGGATGTCCTCAACGACGAGGAACATGTACTCGGGTGTATGCGCGACTCGTTTCGATTATATCATATAATGGCCTGGTACAAAAGCAAGAAAACAAGGTGCCAATATCAACGATGAGTACCGTTAAATAGGATAGAATCGAAAAGGGGGCCTTTTTTTCTCTTTATTCTATTTATCTAAAACAAAGAAATAAAGAACCCCTCTCATATTCCTGCATTGTGTATGAATTTTATGGTTTCCATTGGTGCAAGTCGAATTACCTCAATGTAAGATGGGAAGCAATTCTCCATTGGTATAAAATGATTATCCATTAAGCGGAGGAATCTTTTTTAAAGCATAAAGATTACGCCCCTACTCTGCCAAGAACGGACTATCAAAGGGTCAGCTACCCAGCTAACTTTCCTAATTAAATACCGTTACTGTATAGGTGGGTTTCGTTGTGAAAGGACTATTACTGGATAATTCATGGGTAGAGCCAAAGAGGATGAACTATACAAGTTACCAATAACCTGGATTAAATGAAGTGAGGGCTCCGGTGTATAGAGAAGACCTCCCCGTTTAAGAAGTTACCATAGAAACGATGGAACCCACTACACTATTTCTTTATCCATTTCTATTTCTATTTTTTATTTGCTATATTTTTGACATCTGTAAAAGAATAAAATTTCTTTCATATTTCGCATTGAAATAAAAAAATCGTGGTTAGGAAGGTTATAGTAGACAAAGCCATTGGAGTTTATAGTTTATACATTGGAAAAATTCGTTTTGTTATTAATAGATTAGGAAATGTTAAAAGAATAACTGAAAGAAAACAACTCAATTAGTTATTCGCAAAAGTTTCATCTATTCAATGACTAGAATTAGACGTGGATATACAGCTCGAAGACGTAGAACAAAAATTCGTTTATTTGCATCAAGCTTTCGAGGGGCCCACTCAAGACTTACTCGAACTATTACTCAACAGAGAATAAGAGCTTTGTTTTCAGCTCATCGGGATCGGGATATTAAAAAGAGAGAGTTTCGTCGTCTGTGGATCACTCGTATAAACGCAGTAATTCGTGAGAGTGGCATATACTATAGTTATAGTAGATTGATCCGTGATCTGTACAAGAGACAGTTGATTCTTAATCGTAAAATACTTGCACAAATAGCCATATCAAACAGGAATTGTCTTTATATGATTTCCAATGAGATCACAAAAGAAGTAGATTAGAAAGAATCTATTGGAATATTGTAAACGTGTTTTCCCGGAGTTCATTCTCCGGGAAGATAGAATAGAAATGATTAAGATAAATAGGCTAAAGTAGTCAAAATGAGTGAACACGCTCAACACAAAAAGCTTTCTCCAATTCTTTTTTTTTTTTTTTTCGTACGACACATCTGGATTCTCGGAAAAGAACCAATCTTGTCTTTGAGTTCGGATTGAAATTATGATTCAAGAGTAAACCCTTTTCATTCTGGTTCTAAGACCTGTAGTTCTATCGGTTAACTCGGCTCTTTCAAATTGTTTCTCATTATTGAGAAAGGGTAACAAAGATAAAATACGGGCTTGTTTTATAGCCATAGTAATTAAACGTTGTTGTTTCAAGGTCAATCTATTCACTCGTCGCGATAAGATTTTTCCCTGTTCGCTAATAAATCGACTAATTAAACTCATATTTCTATAAGAAATTCGATCCCCCGATTGAATAGGAGGCAGACGCCTACGAAAAGATCGTTTTGATTTAAGAAAAGGTCGCTTGGATTTATCCATGGTTTGTTTTATTATTTAATTTTATTTTTTCTCTCAAAATTCTATTTATTAATTTGAATTCATTTTATTTCAAATAGGATTTTTTTTTCGATTTAGATTTCTATTTTATAGATAGTATAGAATGCCACCCCTTTCCCTTCCTTGAAGGGGTAACATACAGGTACTCGACTCGATCTATTTCTTTATCTCTCCATGAATCGTATGCTTGGAACAATACGGACAGAATTTTCTCAACTCTAATCGATTAGGTGTATTGTGGCGGTTCTTTTGAGTAATATATCTGGAAATGCCCGTTGATACCCGATTAACGCTGTTTCGGGCACAACTGGTACATTCCAAAATCACCGTTACTCGAACATCTTTACCCTTGGCCATGAAC